TGTGGTTCGTGTTGGGCTCCTTTGAGGATAGGCGGATGAAGGGGGTTTTTATAAATAAGTTTTTTATGTATGCGATTTTATTAATACTGGGATTTGAGTTAAAATTTTGTGGACTACTAGAATGGGGAAAAGTTTNNNTGATGATATAATATTCGATTTATTCTATTCCTTTCTTTTATGTTTTTGGGGTTTGGCATTTAAGTTTAAGGTAGAAAGGGGGAAGGGGGTTTGTTGATAGATTTTTTAGTATTGATGAATCTGTATGTCTTACAAACATGGATATATAGCCTTCCGGGCTTTGTTTATGGGGATTAATGACACTTAACTAGGAGGTTCGCTGGGACTTGGGGCTGACCTTCATGCCTTGACGGCTATGTTGAGGGAAGGCATCCGAAAATAAAAAAATACCAAATGTATGACACCACAGTTATGTTGATCATGGGCTGATTAGACCCGTTACCATCGAGATGTCTTATTTAAGGGGAACGTATGGACGATAAAACACTTTATGGCCCTGAAGTAAGAACCAGATGTCTGATAAAGTTTCACTATAGCGACCCCCAAGTTGTATGGGCCCGGAGCGAGAAGAGGGGGACTAGTGGGCGGGTTGTTGATTTCACGGAGGATGGTAGAAATAGAGACCAATTGGGGAAGGGGATAGTCATATGGAAGAGAAAGGTTTATGACTGAATGGTGTATGTCTGATAACACAGATATGTCCGTGCTACATTATYTTAATGGATTCAAGGAATAGTCATGTTGTAATGGATTAATGTTGGGTTTTAAATGTTATGTCTTAATACATTGAACTAAATTACATGCTTATATGCTAGGGGATAAGAAATTAATGTACGATATACATTAATGTTTTAATGCCTTAATATATTTTTATGTACTGTCAAGAAGTAGTTTAATTAGAATGTCAGCTTTGGGTGTTGATGGTGGGGAAAAATTCCTTCTTCTTGATGTGTCCTGAGAAGAGGGGTTCTTCATTTTTGGTTTACAAGACCAGGGTAATGTTTTATACTATCAGGACATTTATTTAATTTTAGTATTTTGTCTTCGATGAGGCCGGAGATTGGTATCAGGATAAGAATAATTGAGAAATAGCTGATGGATGCTAGTTGGCCAATGATGATGAATGGATGTTCTACTGGTTGGCCACCAATTCATGTTAGGATGAGAAGGTTAGTTACGAGAATTCAGTATAGAATTTGGGTGATTGGGCGGAATGTTAGGCTTCGTTGTTTTGAAGTATGGAGTAATGGTAGGAGGGCTAGAATTAGGATTGATAATACTAGGGCTACTACTCCTCCTAGTTTATTGGGAATGGATCGTAGGATGGCGTAAGCAAAGAGGAAATATCATTCTGGCTTGATGTGTGGTGGGGTGTTTAGGGGGTTGGCTGGTGTATAATTGTCTGGATCTCCTAGTAGGTCTGGAAAAAATAGTACTAGGGTTATTAGGGATAAAAGTATAAGAAATGCTCCTAGGAGATCTTTAATTGTGTAATATGGGTGAAATGGAATTTTGTCTGCGTTGGGGTTTAGTCCTGTGGGGTTGTTTGATCCTGTTTCGTGTAGGAAAAGGAGATGTACAATTGCGAGGGCAGCAATGATAAATGGAAGAATGAAGTGGAATGCGAAAAAACGTGTTAGGGTTGCTTTGTCTACTGAGAAGCCTCCTCAGATTCATTCTACTAGGGTAGTTCCGATATAGGGAGTAGCTGATAATAGGTTGGTGATTACTGTAGCCCCTCAGAAGGATATTTGTCCTCATGGAAGTACATAGCCTATGAATGCGGTTGCTATGGTTGCTAATAGTAGGATTACTCCAATGTTTCATGTTTCTAAGAAAGTGTAGGATCCGTAGTATATTCCTCGTCCTACGTGAAGAAATAGGCAGATGAAGAATATAGAAGCTCCGTTTGCATGTAAATATCGGATTAGTCAACCGTAGTTTACATCTCGGCAAATATGTGCGACTGATGAAAATGCTGTTGTGGTGTCGGATGTATAGTGTATTGCTAGAAATAGGCCTGTCATAATTTGGACTATAAGGCATACTCCTAATAGAGAGCCAAAGTTTCATCATGATGAGATGTTGGATGGGGCAGGTAGGTCGATGAAAGATTGGTTAATGATTTTGAGTAGTGGATGGGATTTTCGAATGTTTGTCATTAGGAGTTTCTATAGTTGAATTACAACGATGATTTTTCATGTCATTGGTCACAGTTGAATGCTGTGTAGAAATAATGACAAATTATATTTTTATTTTAAGTTTATTATTTTTGACTAGTTGTCTGGGGTTGGCGTTGAAACCTTCACCTATTTATGGAGGGGTTGGTTTAATTTTTAGTGGGTGTGTTGGATGTTTAATAGTTTTGGGTTTTGGTGGATCATTTTTAGGTTTAATGGTGTTTTTAATTTATTTGGGTGGAATGTTGGTTGTATTTGGTTATACAACTGCTATAGCTACTGAGGAGTATCCTGAGACTTGAGGTTCTAGTTGATTTATTTTTGGGTTTTTTATCTTGGGTCTTTTTATGGAGTTGATAATGTTTTATTTGCTTAGTTTAAATGATGAAGTGGAGTTGGTTAATTTTGATGGTTTGGGCGATTGATTGATGTATGAGGTTGATGATGTTGGGGTGATATTGGAGGGTGGTATTGGAGTTGCAGCTATATACAGTTGTGCTACTTGGATGATAGTGGTGGCTGGATGGTCTTTGTTTGCTGGCATTTTTATTATTATTGAAATCACTCGGGATTAAGTATGTAGAGAATAAAAATTAATGAGGTTGTAATGAGGAAGGATAGGAAATATAGTTTGATTAATCCTTTTTGGTTAGCTATTATTTTTGATAGGTGAGTGTGGGTGATTGAAGTTGATTTTGGGATTGTCTTTTCTAATCAGGCTAGGTCTAGAAGGGTGAGGGATACTTTGTGGCTAGAGTTTAGGGTTTTTTGAGGGATGACTCGGTGTATAATTGATGGGAAGTAGCCTAGTGAGGTTGAGAATGATGAAAGTTTGGTTGTTTTGTTTATTGATAAGTTTAGGGTTAGGTTGTTGAGTTCTAAGGCAATAGCGAAGCCTAAAATTGTGATAAATAGGGCTGTTGTTTTTAGATATCATGGTATTGTTAGGGTTTGAATGTTGGTTGGGGGGATATTTAGTGAAATGAGGAAACCTGCTAGAATACTTCCTAATGCTAGGCGTTTAATGGGGTTAATGAGGTTTGGATTGTCTTCATTTATGGTAATAAGTGGGGAGTAACGTGGTTTTGTTATGGTGACGAAGTAAATGATTCGTATGCTGTAAATAGCAGTTATGGACGTGGCGATTAGTGTGATTGTTAGGGCTCAGGCGTTGGTGTTGCACGTATTAATGGCTTCAATGATAAGGTCCTTTGAGTAATATCCTGTAAGGAATGGCATTCCGGTTAGGGCTAGGCTTCCGATGATAAAGCAAGATGATGTAAGTGGTATTGTTTTTATTATGTTGCCTATTTTTCGGATGTCTTGTTCGTCGTTAAGGTTGTGGATGATTGATCCTGAGCATAGGAATAATATAGCTTTGAAGAATGCATGGGTGCAGATATGGAGGAAGGCTAAGTAGGGTTGGTTAATTCCTAGTGTGACTATTATAAGTCCTAGTTGGCTGGATGTGGAAAAGGCTACGATTTTTTTGATGTCGTTTTGGGTGAGAGCGCAGATTGCTGTGAAGAGTGTGGTGATGGCTCCTAGGCATAGTATTATTGTTAGGATGGTGGTATTGTTTGAGGTTAGTGGGTGGAATCGAATTATTAGGAAAATTCCTGCAACAACTATAGTGCTTGAGTGCAGTAAGGCGGATACGGGAGTTGGGCCTTCTATGGCTGATGGGAGTCAGGGGTGTAGTCCGAATTGAGCAGATTTTCCTGTAGCTGCAATGAGAAGTCCTATGAGGGGTACTGGATTATTATTGTTGGTTAAGAGAATTTGTTGGAGTTCTCAGGAGTTTATGTTTAGGCAGAATCAGGTTATGGCTAGAATAAAGCCAACATCTCCAATTCGGTTATACAGTATTGCTTGGAGGGCTGCTGTGTTGGCATCTGCGCGGCCGTATCATCATCCGATTAGTAGGAAGGACATGATTCCTACGCCTTCTCATCCAATGAAGAGTTGAAATAGGTTGTTAGCTGAGGTTAGAATTAGTATAGTGATTAGGAATAATATTAAGTATTTGATAAATCGGTTGATATGGGGGTCGGAATATATATATCATGAAGAGAATTGTATGATGGATCATGTTACAAATAGGGCTACTGATAGGAATAAAACTGAGAAGTAGTCAATTTTAAAGCTTATAGTAAGTTTAATGGAGTTGATGGTAAGTCAATGCCAATTGGTAATTATATATTCTGTGTTGTGATAAAAAAATAGTAGTAGGGGTAGAAGGCTGAGGAGAAATGAGAATTTGATTGATGAGGTGGCGTATGAAGGAAAATTAATAAGTTTGGGTAAGTTGGTTATGGAAATAATGATTGGTGTTGTAAGTAGGATTAAGATTATAAGAATTGAGGATGTTATTATATTAATTACTTTTATTTGGAGTTGCACCAAGGTTTTTGGTTCCTAAGACCAATGGATTACTTCTATCCTRTAAAAGTAAGAAAGCCATATGTTTAGGTATGGGTGCATGAGTTAGCAGTTCTTGCATACTTTCTTGGTAAATAAGGAATTTTACTTCCTATTGTTAGATTCACAGTCTAATGTTTTTATAAACTATATTTACATATTGTTAGGCCTGTAATGAGTTTGGGGTTGACTGTTAGTAGTATAAGGGGAATAATGTGGAGGGCTATAAGGGTTAGTTCTCGTGTGTGAGAAGGCTGGAGGTTGTTTATATGGCTAGTTAGTTTGCCTCGTTGGGTTGTGATAATTATGTATATTGAGTATATTCCTGTAATGATAATGTTTGTTGCTATAAGAATGATGGAAGGATTTGATCAGGAGAATGTTGCTATAATAATAAACAGTTCGCCTATAAGATTAATTAGGGGTGGTAAAGCTAGGTTTGCTAAACTTGCTAGTAGTCATCATGTTGCTATTAATGGAAAGATTATTTGTAGGCCTCGGGCTATAATTATAGTTCGGCTATGAATTCGTTCATAGTTGGTATTTGCTAAGCAGAATAGGAGTGATGAAGTTAAACCATGTGCAATCATTAGTATTGTAGCTCCTATGAAGCTTCATGGTGTTTGGATTATAATGGCTGTAATGACTAGTGCTATGTGGCTTACTGATGAGTAGGCAATTAGTGATTTTAGGTCTGTTTGACGTAAGCAGATTGAGCTAGTTATAATTATTCCTCATAATGAGAGTATGATGAATGGGTAGGCTAGAGATTTTGTTAGAGGATCTAGGATAATGGAAATTCGTATTATTCCGTATCCTCCTAGTTTTAAGAGAATTGCTGCTAGGATTATGGAACCAGCAATTGGGGCTTCTACGTGGGCTTTTGGTAGTCAAAGATGGACTCCGTATAAGGGTATTTTGACTATAAATGCTATTATGCATGCTAGCCATAGGATGTTATTGGATCATGTTGGAGATAAAGAGTGTGTTGTAAGGGAGAGGATTAGGAAGTTGAGTGTTCCTGTTGAGTTTTGGATTGAAATGAGAGCAATTAAAAGTGGGATTGAGCCGATTAATGTATAGAATAGGAAATAGATGCCTGCGTTTAGGCGTTCTGTTTGGGTACCTCATCGGGTAATAATGATTAGTGTTGGAATTAGGGTGGCTTCAAATAGGATATAGAATAAGATGAGTTCTGTTGATGAAAATGTTATGATAAGTAAAATTTGAAGGCTAATAAGTATTGAGATGTAGAATTTTTGATGTATGAAGTTTTCTTTTTTTATGTGATTTTGGCTGGCGAGTAGCATTAGTGGGAGTAGTCAGGTTGTTAAAATGATTAGTGGAGTGGATAATGGATCGGAAGAAAATGTGGTTGAAAAGTTTAGATAATTTTCATCGTTTTGTCATAGTAGTGATAGGCTTACTAGGCTTACTAGAAAGCTGTATGAGGTGACGTTGGTTCACGTTTTTTTGTTGTTTGAGAGTCATGTTAGTGGAAGAAGTATGATTGATGGAAAAATAATTTTTAACATTGTAGAAGGTTAAGGTTTTGTACATAATCTGTTCCGTACGTGTTTGAGATCTTTACTAGTAAGGCTAGGCCTATTGCTGCTTCGCAGGCTGCAAATACTAGAATGGTAATCGGGATAGTTATGGAGATTATGGAGTTTGAGTTTAATGTAGATATTGAAGTTATGACAAATAAAGATAGTATTATTCCTTCTAGGCATAGGAGGGTGGATATTAAATGGGAGCGAAATATAAAAGTGCCTAGTAATGATGTTATGAATGCTAAGGTTAGATTAAGGAAGGCAGATGTCATTGTTGGTAATTATGATTATTATCATAGTCTAATGAGTCGAAATCATTAATTTTGTTTAAACTAATTACCAGTTATTCTGTTCATTCTAGTCCTTTTTGTGTTCATTCATAGCTTAGTCCAAGAGCTAAAATGGTGACTAAGATAAAGGCAGTTGTTGTTATTGTAATGATGTTGGTTGTTTGGATTGCTCATGGAAGGGGAAGTAGTAGGGCGATTTCTAGATCAAACAGTAGGAATGTGATGGCTACTAAGAAAAATTTTATTGAGAAAGGGAGACGTGCGGAACTTGTTGGGTCAAACCCACATTCATATGGATTTGCTTTTTCGGAGTAAAGGTTTATTTGAGGGAGCCAAAATGCAATTAAAATTAGGATAAGGGATACAGTGATATTAATTGTAATAGTGGTAAGTAGATTTATTACTCTTTTCTGATTTTATCAGAAGCTACTGATTGGAAGTCAGTTATATTTCTTATACTAAAAGAGTATGATCCTCATCAATAAATAGAAACATATAGGAATAGTCAAACTACATCTACGAAATGTCAGTATCATGCTGCTGCTTCGAAACCAAAGTGATGTTTTGATGTGAAGTGAAACTTTAGTTGTCGTAATAGGCAAACGGTAAGGAAAGTTGTACCGATAATTACATGTAGGCCGTGAAATCCTGTTGCTATGAAGAATGTTGAGCCGTAAATTCCGTCTGAGATAGAAAATGAGGTTTCGAAATATTCTGAGGCTTGTAGTAGGGTGAAGTATAGTCCTAGAAGGATGGTGATTAGTAGGGCTTGATTTATGTGGTTTCGGCTACCTTCTATTAGACTGTGATGTGCTCATGTAATTGAAACTCCTGATGCTAGGAGAACTGAGGTGTTTAGAAGAGGTACTTCAAAGGGGTTTAGGGGAGTGATTCCTGTTGGGGGTCAGCAACCACCTAGGTCGTGGGTTGGGGCTAAACTAGAGTGGTAAAATGCTCAGAAAAATCCGGCAAAGAAGAATACTTCAGATACAATAAACAGGATTATTCCGTATCGGAGACCTTTTTGTACAATAGGGGTGTGGTGACCTTGAAATGTTCCTTCACGGATGATGTCTCGTCATCATTGATATATAGTCAGGATATTTGTTACTAGACCTAGTGATAGGAGGATTGTGGAGTTATAATGGAATCATATCGCTAAGCCAGATGTGAGTAAAAGGGCTGATAGGGCTCCTGTTAGTGGTCATGGACTTGGGTTCACTATATGATATGCATGGGTTTGGTGGGTCATTATGTGTTATCATGTAGGTATAGGCTTACTAGAAGAGTAAATACATATGCTTGAATTAAGGCTACGGCGAATTCAAGTATTGTAAGTAGAAGTAAGATAATAAATGTAATTGTGGCGGTTGGTGGGCTGATATTTATAAGTACTAAAGTAGCCCCTCCAATTAGGTGTATTAGTAGGTGGCCTGCTGTAATGTTTGCTGTTAGTCGTACTGCTAGTGCTATTGGTTGAATGAATAGGCTGATGGTTTCGATGATAATTAGTATGGGAATAAGTGAGATAGGTGTCCCTTGTGGTAGAAAGTGGGCTAAAGAATTTTTTAGTTTATGTCGGAATCCTAGGATTACGGCTCCTGCTCATAAGGGGATGGCTATACTTAAATTTATAGATAGTTGGGTGGTAGGAGTAAATGTATGTGGGAGTAGGCCTAGTAGGTTAGTTGAGCCGATGAACATAATTAGTGACACGATTATTAATGTTCAGGTTCGTCCTTTTGGTGTGTGAATTAACATTATTTGTTTAATGATAAGTTTAATTAGTCAATGTTGGAAGGAGTGTAGGCGATTGCTAATTAGACGTTCTGATGATGGGAATAGAATGGATGGAAATATAATGATAGTAATAACAATTGGTAAACCTATTATTGTTGGGGTGATGAAAGAGGCAAACAGATTTTCGTTCATTTTGATTCTCAAGGATTATTTGTTTTTTTTATTATTATAGTTTTGGGTAGGGGAGCTTTGGGGAAAATTTGGGAGGAGATTTTTAGTTGAAATAGGATAAATAATGTAATTATTGAGGAAATGATTGTGATGAATCATGTAGATGTGTCTAGTTGTGGCATATCATTGTGGAGATTTGTGGTCTCTAACTTTAACTTAAAAGGTTAACGCTTTAAGCTTCACAATGAATTTAGATTATGGAAGTTGATCAGTTTTCGAAGTGTTTTAGGGGTACTATTTCCAGTACAATAGGTATAAAACTATGATTTGAGCCACAAATTTCAGAGCATTGGCCGTAGAATAAACCTGGTCGGTTTGATGTTACTGTAGCTTGATTTAGGCGTCCTGGAATTGCGTCGGTTTTTAATCCTAGTGAGGGAACAGCTCATGAATGTAAGACGTCTTCAGATGAAATTAATATACGAATTGGAAGTTCTATTGGTAAGACTACTCGATTGTCAACTTCTAGTAAGCGGAGTTCGCCTGGTTTTAGGTCATTTGTTGGAATTATATAGGAGTCGAAGCATAGGTCTTCATAGTCAGTGTATTCGTAGCTTCAGTATCATTGGTGTCCTATAGTTTTTACTGTTAATGCTGGATTATTAATTTCGTCTATTATATATAAGATTCGTAGAGAAGGAAGGGCGATTAAGATAAGGATAACAGCTGGGAGGATTGTTCAAATTGTTTCTACTTCTTGTGCGTTTATAGTGTTTGTGTGTGTTAGCTTTGTTGTTAATATTAATGAAATAATGTATAGTACTAGGGAACTAATGAGGAAAACAATTATTAGAGTGTGGTCATGAAAATTTATAAGTTCTTCTATGATAGGTGATGTAGCGTCTTGTAATCCTAGTTGAAGTGGATAAGCCATATAAGATATATAGGTTTAGTCTATAATTTAACTTTGACAAAGTTATGTAATTATTTTACTAATATCTCATTGAGAAAGACATAGTGGTTATGAAATTGGCTTGAAACCAGTTGTAGGGGGTTCAAATCCTTCCTTTCTTATTTGACTTTTACATAGGAGGGTTCTTCGAATGTATGATAAGGTGGGGGACATCCGTGAAGTCATTCTAGATTTGTTGAGGAGTAGGAAATTGAAAGTACTTCTCGTTTTGATGCGAAAGCTTCTCAGATTATAAAGATTATTACGAGGACTGCTGTAAGTGAGATGAAGGAGCCTATAGATGAGATTGTGTTTCATGTGGTATATGCATCTGGATAATCAGAGTAACGACGAGGTATACCTGATAAGCCTAAGAAATGTTGGGGGAAAAATGTTATATTTACGCCTACGAATATGATAGCAAAATGAGCTTTTGCTCATGTGTCATCTAGGGTGTATCCTGAAAATAAGGGAAATCAATGGACGAATCCAGCTATAATAGCAAATACTGCTCCTATAGATAGAACGTAATGGAAATGGGCTACTACATAGTATGTGTCATGAAGTACAATGTCAAGGGATGAGTTGGATAGGACAATTCCAGTTAGTCCTCCTACTGTAAATAAGAAGATGAAGCCTAAGGCTCATAGTATGGCAGGGGATCATTTGATGTTGCCTCCATGTAGAGTAGCAAGTCAGCTAAATACTTTTACACCTGTGGGAATTGCAATAATTATTGTGGCTGATGTGAAGTAAGCTCGTGTGTCTACGTCTAGGCCTACTGTGAATATGTGATGTGCTCATACAATGAATCCTAGGAAGCCAATGGATATTATAGCTCAAACTATTCCTATGTATCCGAATGGTTCTTTTTTTCCGGAATAGTAGGTTACTACGTGTGAGATAATGCCAAATCCTGGGAGAATAAGAATATAGACTTCTGGATGGCCGAAGAATCAGAATAGGTGTTGGTAGAGAATTGGGTCACCTCCTCCAGCAGGGTCAAAGAAAGTAGTGTTTAGATTTCGATCTGTGAGAAGCATAGTGATGCCTGCTGCTAGTACTGGGAGTGAGAGGAGTAGTAGTACAGCTGTAATTAACACAGATCATACAAAGAGGGGTGTTTGATATTGGGTTATAGCAGGAGGTTTTATGTTAATGATAGTGGTAATAAAGTTGATAGCCCCTAAGATAGAGGATACTCCAGCTAGATGAAGGGAGAAAATAGTTAAGTCTACGGATGCTCCAGCATGGGCTAAATTTCCGGCTAGAGGTGGGTATACTGTTCATCCTGTGCCTGCTCCAGCCTCTACTATGGATGATGCTAAAAGAAGAAGAAATGCTGGTGGAAGTAGTCAAAAGCTTATATTATTTATTCGTGGGAATGCTATATCAGGGGCTCCAATTATCAGTGGTACAAGTCAATTTCCGAAGCCTCCGATTATCATTGGTATTACTATAAAAAAGATTATTACAAATGCATGGGCTGTAACGATAACATTATAGATTTGATCATCACCTAGTAGAGTGCCTGGTTGTCCTAATTCGGCTCGAATTAAAATACTTAAGGCTGTGCCTACTATCCCTGCTCAGGCTCCAAATAATAAATAGAGGGTTCCGATATCTTTGTGGTTAGTTGAAAAGAGTCAACGATTTACGAACATAGGTAAAATGGCTGAGTAAGCATTAGACTGTAAATCTAAACACAGGGGTTGAGTCCTCTTTTTACCAGAAGGCCTTAAGGTGATTTTCATGTCGAATTGCAAATTCGAAGGGGTAGAGAACCACCTCTACTAAGGCTTCTCCCGCCCTTTTTCTGATAGGCGGGAGAAGTAGATTGAAGCCAGTAGTAGGGTGTTTAGCTGTTAACTAAAGTTCTCGTAGGTTTTAATCCTTCCAATCTAGAGGAAGGTCTTAGCTTAATTAAAGCAGTTGATTTGCACTCAACGGATGTAGGGTATAGTCTTACAGTCCTTATCAGAAGTTAAACTTGTTTGTTTTCTAAGGGCTTTGAAGGCTCTTGGACTGTATATCCTAAACTTCTATGATATTAGTTGGGATGAGAGGGGCAGGGTTATGGTACTTAAGACTGTAAGTGTTGGTAGAGTGAAATTGAATTTTAGGTTTTGATGGTGGGTGATTATTTTGGAGTTATTGTTGGTTGGGAATAAAGTGAGAGATATAGAGTAGATTAGTCGTGTATAGAAGAATAGGTTTAATAGGGCTATGATGGCTATAAGTGTTGATAAGATGTAGCAGTTATTTTTTAGGAGTTCTGAGATGATTGTTCATTTTGGTAGGAATCCTGTGAGAGGGGGGAGTCCCCCTAAGGATAGTAGGATAGTGGATGCTATAGTTAGGATTATGGGTGTTTTGTTTCATGCGAGTGAGAATGAGTTAATTGTTGTTGCTGAGTTAATTATGAATGTGATGAATATTGGTACAGTGAGAAGGATGTAGATTATTAGGTTTAGTAGGGTCAGATTAGGGTTATAGGGGAGGATTGCTATTATTCATCCTATGTGGGTGATTGATGAATAGGCTATGATTTTTCGTGTTTGTGTTTGGTTTAGTCCTCCTCAAGCGCCAATGAGGACTGATGAAATAGCAAGGATAGTTGTAATGATTGGACTTAGGAGTTGATAGATTTGTAGTAACATTGATAGGGGTGCGATTTTTTGTCATGTTAAAAGGATTAATCCTGTGTGTATGGGGACTCCTTGGGTGACTTCGGGTAGTCAGAAATGGAATGGGGCTAGTCCGAGTTTTAGGGATAGTGAGATAAGTGTCATATTAAGTAGTGTGGTATTGGTTTGTTGTTGAAATGTTCATACTCCTAGTTGTTTATGATTTAGAACAATGGCGAGTAGAAGAATTATTGAGGCTGTTGCTTGTGTAAGGAAATATTTTGTTGCTGCTTCAGTTGATCGTGGGTTTTTTTTGTTAGCCAATAGGGGAATAATAGCTAAAAGGCTTATTTCTAGTCCGATTCATATTAGGAGTAAGTTGGAGCTGGATATTGTGATTACGGGGCCTATGAAAATGGTGAAGTAAATGATGATTAGGGTGATTGGATTTATTAGTACGGGAAGGGTTTGGACCAACATTTTCGGGGTATGGGCCCGATAGCTTGATTAGCTGACCTTACTATATAGGATAGGGTGTATTGGTAGCACGGAGAATTTTGAATTCTTAGGTGTAGGTTCAATTCCTATTGTCCTAGAAATAAGAGGATTTAAACCTCTATAGTTTACTCTATCAAAGTAACTCTTTTGTCAGACATATTTCTATGCGTAGGGTGGGGTTCCTGCTAGGGAGATTGGTAGTGAAATGTATCATACGCAGAATGCTAGTGTTAGGGGAAGGAAATTTTTTCATAGGAGGTGTATTAATTGGTCATATCGGAAACGAGGGTAGGAGGCTCGGATTCATAGAAAAGTTGTTGATAGCAGTAGTGTCTCTGTTATGAAATTGATTGAGTATAGTTCGGGATAATTGATATAATAGAGGGGGCCTAGGAATACAATTGATGTTAAGGCATTTATTAGGATGATATTAGTGTATTCGGCTATGAAGAATAGGGCGAATGGCCCTGCAGCGTATTCAACATTGAATCCTGAAACTAGTTCTGATTCTCCTTCTGTTAGGTCAAATGGAGCTCGATTTGTTTCTGCTAAAGTTGAAATATATCATATTATGGCTATTGGTCAGGCAGGTAATAGGAGTCAGGCATGCTCTTGTGTAGTGATAAGTATTTGTAGGGAGAATGATCCGTTTATTAGGAGGACAGATAGTAAGATAATGGCTATAGTAACTTCGTAGGAGATAGTTTGGGCGACGGCGCGGAGGGCTCCAAATAGAGAGTATTTTGAATTTGATGCTCATCCTGATCATAAGATAGAATAGACGGAGAGGCTGGATGTAGCTAAAATGAATAGTATACCTAAGTTAAGGTTGGCAAGTGGGTGAGGTATTGGCAGTGGAATTCACAGGCTTAGCGCTAGTGTAAGGGAGAGGGTAGGTGCGATAATGAATAGTGATATTGAGGTGGTTAAAGGTCGTATAGGTTCTTTTATAAATAGTTTTATGGCGTCCGCAAATGGTTGTAGAATGCCATATGGACCTACGACATTGGGGCCTTTGCGAAGTTGTATATAGCCTAAAATTTTGCGTTCTACTAAGGTAAGGAAGGCCATGGCAATTAAGATTGGAATGAGGAGTGTTAAAGTGTTAATAAAGTACACTATTAGGAAGAGGATTTGAACCTCTGGGGACAAGGTTTTAAGTCTTGCGCAATTACCTGGCTCTGCCACCCTAATGACCTGATCTAGGTTTGATTTTTGTACATATACATTTTATTAAGATTTATTTCATAAATTGGTTTGGAGCACTTGTGATAAGGTGGCTCCATTTCTCTTGTCCTTTCGTACTGGGAGAAATTGTGAATAGATAGAAACCGACCTGGATTGCTCCGGTCTGAACTCAGATCACGTAGGACTTTAATCGTTGAACAAACGAACCATTAATAGCTTCTGCACCATTGGGATGTCCTGATCCAACATCGAGGTCGTAAACCCTAATTGTCGATATGGACTCTTAAATAGGATTGCGCTGTTATCCCTAGGGTAACTTGGTCCGTTGATCAATAATTGGGTCAATAAGATATTAGTATTACTTTGACTTGTGGGTCTAAGTTAAAATCATTCGGAGGATTTTTTATTCTCCGAGGTCACCCCAACCAAAATTTTTAGTTTATATTTGTTTTGTTTTAGTCCAGTAGGTTGATTTATGAAAATTAAACTAGTAAATTAAAGCTCCATAGGGTCTTCTCGTCTTATTATAATATTCCAGCCTCTTCACTGGAAGGTCAATTTCACTGATTGAAAGTAAGAGACAGTTGAATCCTCGTTCAGCCGTTCATTCTAGTCCCTAATTAAGGAACAAGTGATTATGCTACCTTTGCACGGTCAGGATACCGCGGCCGTTGAACTTTAGTCACTGGGCAGGCAATGCCTCTAATATTTGTCATGCTAGAGGTGATGTTTTTGGTAAACAGGCGGGATTCGTGGTTGCCGAGTTCCTTTTACTTTTTTTAATCTTTCCTTAGGGCACACCTGTGTTGGGCTAACGAGTTAATGTTAGGTAGTTTTATTGTTGGGTTAATACCTATAGTTCGGTAACTGACAATGGTTATCCGGGTTGTCATACACTAGTGCTAGGAGAATTAATTCTTGTTACTCATATTAACAGTGTTACATCTATGGTTTTATAGATTAGCCCAATTTGTACTGTAGGAATTTATTGAGGTTTGTGAAATTAGTGTGTGTGTAAGTATGTTGAGCTTGAACGCTTTCTTTATTGATGGCTGCTTTTAAGTCTACAATGGTTGGTTTAGTTGTTATTTATTCACTATTTAAGGTTTTTTCCTTTCCTAAAGAGCTGTACCTCTTTTGGCTATATTTTAAGTTTACATTTTGATTTGTTATTCTTATGGTAAACTTAAAGTTGAACTGAAATTCTTTTTTGGGCAACCAGCTATCACCAAGCTCGATAGGCTTTTCACCTCTACCTAAAAATCTTCCCACTATTTTGCTACATAGACGGGTTGATTCATAAAATTGTTTTTAGGTAGCTCGTTTGGTTTCGGGGTTCTTAGCTTAAATTCTTTTTGTTAAGTTTTTTCTGGTTAATTCATTATGCAAAAGGTACAAGGTTTAATCTTTGCTTGTTATTACTTTGAACTGATCTTTCATCATTCCCTTACGGTACTTTCTCTATAGCTCCTAATAAATTAAATTTCTTTCTCCAATACTTTTTGAGTTAAATGTTTTAGTTTATATGGTGATTTAGTTGTGTTGATTGGTTTTAGGGCTAGGATTAGTTCAAAGTGTTCAATTTTATGAATTCTTCTGGGTGTAGGCCAGATGCTTTGGAACTAAGCTACACTATGATATTCCAAGCACACTTTCCAGTATGCTTACCTTGTTACGACTTATCTCCTCTCATAAATTTATTAGCATAATTATATATTTACGTGTATTGATTTAATTTGAGGAGGGCGACGGGCGGTGTGTGCGTACTTCATTGCTCTATTCAATTAAGCTCTCTATTCTTAATTTACTACTAAATCCTCCTTTGTCCTTTAGTTTCATAAAGGGTTTCGTAATGTTCTTCGAAAAGAAAATGTAGCCCATTTCTTTCCATTTCATTGGCTACACCTTGACCTAACGTTTTTATGTTTGTTCTTGTGCTTACTTTAGTACCTTTTTAGGGTTTGCTGAAGATGGCGGTATATAGGCTGAATTAGCAAGAAATGGTAAGGTAGAACGGGGTTTATCGATTATAGAACAGGCTCCTCTAGACGGATATAAAGTACCGCCAAGTCCTTTGAGTTTTAAGCGGTAGCTAGTAGTTCTCTGGCAAATATTTTTGTAGATGTAATTATTAAGGTTTAGGGCTAAGCATAGTGGGGTATCTAATCCCAGTTTGGATCTTAGCTATCGTGTATTATAAAAATAGTTAGAATTACTTTCGTTGTTGGGTTTAGGTCCTAACAATGAATTTTCACATATAAGTTGGATTTTAATTCTATTATGTGGGTTATAGTTAACACGTTTTACGCCGAAAATAATTAGTTTGGGTTAATCGTATGGCCGCGGTGGCTGGCACGAAATTTACCAACCCTGAAGGGTATAGCTTAGTCAAACTTTCGTTCATTGCTTAATATTTATCACTGCTGAGTCCCGTGGGGGTGTGGCTAGGCAAGGTGTCTTAAGCTATATTATGTGCTTGATACCTTCTCCTTAAGTTTTGAACAAATGTTTAAGGGATTTTACACCGGTTTATGGATGTTTGCATGTGTAATCTTACCTTCAATTAATTATAAGGCCAGGACCAAACCTTTGTGTTTATGGGATTTTAGCGATCCATCTAAGCATTTTCAGTGCTTTGCTTTATTATAAGCTACATTAAC